GTTTTCGCATGGGCTCATCATCTGATGCAGAACCGATGCGAAAGCGATAAAAAATATGGGAGAAGCGGGGATTGATAGCTTTCAAGAGCCAATGGAAAGGAAAGAGTTGTTCCCAGCATTCCTTCCTTTCAAAAGATAGTAATTTGGGCTGGCATAAAAGATTTGATTGAATGAACGCCACCCTTGGTTGTTTTCAAACAAATCCAATGTTGGGCCAAGCGTTGCCAGCCGGTAATAGCCGAAGGCAAAAAACACTTTTATGGAATAAGGGCGAGAAGGAAAAGAAGAAGGATTAGTAGTTGCCTAGCCGAGGAACTTAAGGCCGACATTCAGAGTGCGGTCCCGGAGTTCAAGACGCCGCCTAAAACGAGTGTCGGTCATAGAGAGGCATTGATTTTTCAATGAAACAAACCCCATCTCTTGTTCCCTCCCGCCTCAACAGCAGAGCTAGATGCAGATACAGATCTAGATGCGAGATGATCCCGAACCTATTTCATAACCACCATCCATCACCAATCACATTCCACATCCCACTTCACACTTTTCGATTCCTCGGGTAGCCTCCTCTATAAAGGCATTCCAGCTTCAGAGGCAGGTGAGCCGGGTCAGGAAGGAGTTTGACTGCTGGGATCCTACTCGAAGCACTCCACCACGAATAAGAGTCTTCGGGTTGGATAGGCAGTAGAGATAGGAACTCCTATCTTTAGGGCGGGCTTTCAAGACAGAGATGCACTACTCCATCTGGAAACGGCTTTCCCTCGGGGGGAAAGAGAAGAACCCCTTATTTAAAGGTAAGGCCAGAAGGGAGTCAAAAATCCATAGAAAAAATGCCTTCCCGGCCGACGGGACTCTACGTCTGGGTCTTATCCCATCTCAAACTCGGATTAGGAAGAGTGCCCTTGAACTACAGATCCATCAAAAAAAAGAAATGGATTCTCCTCTCCTGCCGTCGAGAAAGGCAAAAAAGGGGGAGATAGGGAAGAGGAGATTAAGGATAGTCACTCCACTCCATAGATAGTGAACACAGATTCTTGTTTCATTTTCAATTCCTTTCGGGTCGGAAACGCGGGCTGCAGGTGGGGCTGTGCCCATTCTCCCTCTTCTTCCGCTTTACTACTGGAATAAGGAACCTTAGAATTCACCCTACCCGTCGATGAAAAAATGGGATTTGAGAGGACCACCAGCTAGCGGATCAGAAAGATTTGTATGGAATGTCCTACTCCTGCCTGAGCTTTCCGATCAACCAATCCCCTATTTCAGGGACATCTGTGTTAGGTAGGCCCAGGGATCACTGATTAGTCGAATGAGCCCATCCCTCTGGCCTATCATTTATTGGTCGGTCGATCCGGCTGGCGGCTCCTGCATCTCCTGCGTCTCCATGGGGGCCCTTTCATACAAGTTTGCTGCTAGGAGTCCCTCTAGTCGAATCAATAATCAATAGAAGTTGACTGACCTGGCTCTTCAATCGACGATCTACTGCTCCCTCTTAGTTGCAGATGCCCATGCTTTGATTCGAAAGCCCTAGCCAGTGATGAATCCCCAGGAAGATCGGAGTCTTGAATTCCTTGCCTCACCCTGAGATGAGAGGGAAGGTCGATTTGACTCGAATCCTGGACCTGATCTTTAATCCTACACCGGTTAATGAATGGGAGAACTCTTTCTTTTTTCATCAATGCTGGCCCAGTCGAGGCTCGTCCATGCCCAATCCCAATGGACAAACCTTTGATCTGCCCCTAGCTCTATAATCCACCCGTCTTCCCCAGTCCCTGAAAGCCCTCCTGGGCCGCGCCCTCTTTCTCAACTCGAGTCTTTTTTTCAGCGGCTTTCATCGTTGACGAACACCTGCGCTAATAAGACAAAGAAGTGGGTGGGGAGTCTATGCCTTGAATGAATCAGTAACAGCGGATTAGTGGAATGCGGGATCAAGAGACGGATAGGGGGGGGGAATGGCCTATCAATCATTGGTGGACCTTCCCTTGAACCGGTCACGGAGCTCTCAACTGAGTTGTTTAGGTTCTGGAATTCCATCTCTAGTTGGGGGTTTCGGTTCTAAGGTTATAAAATGTGGTGCGGGTTCATCTCTCTCGACCAGTTCAGGTTCAAGGGAAGGGTGATCGAGGGGACCCAGACTTTCTCTTATCTATGGCGGGAGGTTTCTTTCCTATCAAGAGTGTGTTGGGGAGGCCAGGGAAGACGGATTGGATCGAGAGGCGATGCCTATGCCTCTTCTTTATCGATAGGATTCCCATCATTTGCAGTCTCCGGCGAAGGAGACAAGGGCGAGGCACCGAACATGTTCTATCCCTCAACCTCCATCCGTCATTAGTAATCTCAATCCGCTTTTCCTATTCACTAGTACACTGCGCGCTACAACTAGCAGCCCCTTCACTAGTAAGGGAAAACGCTAGCGCGCTAGCTAGCTACTTATAGTTATAGCCCCTACTTTATGGGCTATTTGAAGAAGCCTGCTGAAAAACAGAAGCGCGCTAGCGCGCAACGGCTGAAAAGCCAGCAACTTGTTAGGAGTAGGTTTTGGCTTGCCCCTTTTGATTAGTAAGATAGGTTTGGAACCCTATACAAGGGGCTTTTCCCCAACCTATACAAGGTGCTGCTTGCAGCTCGCCCCTATCTCTAAAGGGGTTTATGCACTCCACTCGTAACCACTAAACGACGAAGCCAGGAGCGGAAGGAGGGACTTGAACCCTCAACCTCAGCCTTGGCAAGGCTATGCTCTACCATTAAGCTATTTCCGCCAGCTACGGTAGTGGCGAAGCACTACTGAGCAATTCACGTATCACTTGATACGGACGACTTCTGTTTTTCCGCCGGACCACACTCTTGACCTCCGATCGAGCTACGAGCACGAGTAGGTAGGCAGCTAGGGGGGAGGGGCGGCTGGGCTGGGAAGGGGGGACCTTTCTTTTTGCTTCACGCCAGATGAGATGATGATTAGTGGGTCAGGTCCAGTGTGTGTGCTCTTTATCACAATCACTAAAGGGGCGGGCTGGCTGGGCTGCCTTTTCAATCAATCTCCGGCCGCTCAGTGCCACTATTGGTGTGAGTTGTAAGGAGTCTTGGTCTCGAGTCGAGCTGGGGCCTCATTTCATTCTCGTAACGGGAGTGAGTGCACCGCAAGACCAGACAAGTTGCTCCCTCGCCTCGCAGCGGCGGCATCTTTCTTTTAAGTCATTTCCTAAGACGGCTCCTCTTATTCTACGATAATCCAAGCTGCAGCTCCACGAGTCTGCTCGGAACCGGTCGATTCCTGAGCCATTCGTTCTCCCCTCTCGGTTGGCGTTTGCCAGCCACTAGAGCAAGTAAGAGAACCTACAGTGAATGAACTTAAAGAACCGCAGATTTTGACCGGATTGTACACCTTTGTGTCTGGCTATGTATATGGATGTGCATAAAGAAGGGACGGGACATCTCTCTCCTTTTTTTGGGGGGGAAGAAGCTGCAGCGGCACCTCACGAACTTCTTACTGGGGCAGCACCATCCTATGCGAGTGTTTGGATGCACGTGTTTTGTTCATATTCCTGCGCAGTTAAGAGAGAAATTGTCCTCAAGGCAAGCACTTGTGTCTTTCTTGGATATGCTCAGTCCGGGTATAGATGCTATGACGTGAAATCCAAGAGACTCGATGTATCCTTGAATGTTCTCTTTAATGAGGTCGCCTCATATTTTCCTTAACCTAATTAATCAGCCCCGGGGGAGAATGGTGATGGAGATGTATTGCGGCCTTCTCCTGTTCATCAACTCGAACCTCATTCTTCTGCAGTTGATGTTACGGATCAGCCTCACTCTTCAGGCCAGCATCTTCTGCCGATTGTCAGCCTGTTCAGCTGACCTCAGAGGATCCCAGTCACCCGGCACAGCATGTTTATTCTCGGCGGCGATTACAGTCTGTTTCCCAGGGTCAGACTACTCCAGAAGATCCGCAGTCTAGCCCAGTCGCTTCCTCAGATTCTGGATCCCTCTCTCAGGTTTTTATTCCTCTCAAGTTTCTTATCTCGTTGAAGGATTTTTGTCTTATCTTATGAATCGTTTTCCCCAAAACATCGAGCTTACCTCATGTCAGTTCAATCTTCTCATGAACCTGAATCATTTGCTGAAGCCTCCAATCATTCATTCTTGCTGGAGAGATGCTATGCAGGAAGAAATCAATGCCCAGGAAAAAAAGAATAAGACTGAGTCTCATTGCCTGCAGGGAAACAAGCCATTGGCTGCAAGTGGATTTACAAGATCAAGCATAAAATGGCTCGGTAGAGAGATACAACGCTAGATTCGTAGCTAAAGGATTCCTTCAAGAATATTGAGTCGAACCCCTTTAGAGATAGGGGAAACATTTGCCCCAGGTTGCTAAAATGACCACCATTCGTGGCATTCTTGCCTTGGCTGCAATCAAAAAGTGGCCCTTATTTCAACTTGACGTGAAGAATGCCTTTCAACAACATAAGGGAAGGGGGGATCCGCAAGATTTTCTATTCAGCCTCCTCCAACTCCAGGCTTCTCTTCTCTTAGGAATCCTAACTTGGTATGCAAGCTCAAGAAAGCGATTTACGTTACGGCCTCCGACAAGCTAAAGCAGGCACCAAGAGCTTGGTTTGAAAGGTGCAGCAGCATGTATAAGAGCCGAAATAGGAGTAGAGGAAAGGAAGGAGCCGGTTTTCAAAGAAGTAAATCGGATCATTCAATGTTTATAAGAAGGTCGACATCAGGTATTGTCCTTCTTCTGGTTTATGTGGATGACATTGCTTTCTCTAGTAATGACTTAGCTTCGATAAATGAGCTTAAGAGAACATTAAGAACCCAGTTTGATATGAAAGATTTAGGGGACTCAAATTTCTGGGGATTGAAGTGATGAGGTCGCAAAGAGGTTTGGAACCCAGTGCAAGTATGCAATGGATTTATTGTCAAAAGCAGGTCTTTCTGCATGCAACCCGGAACAAGATCTAAAATGAGCCTCAGATGCAGGAGAGCTATTGGATGGCCCATCTACTTACAGGAGACTTGTTGGGAGCCTTTTATACCTGACTAATTCTCGCCCAGACATTGCTTACACTTACAACATAGGGGGGAGTGATCAGCCGATTTTTATGGACAAGCCGAGATCATCTCACTTAGAAGCAGCTTTTCGGATTCTGCGATACATCAAAACCTCACCGGGAAGAGGTTGATTCTTGCCTACGTCATCCTCTCTTCAGCTGTCTTGTTACTCTTATACTGATTTCATTAAGGCAGTAGATTCTTCTGATTGGATTTCGAACATCGTCCCAGTGCCCAAGAAAGACGGAAAGGTTCGAATGCGCGTTGACTACAGGGATCTGAACAGAGCAAGCCCGAAAGACGATTGATTTCCCTCTTCCTCATATTGACGTCCTACAGCAGGAAACGGGATGTTCTCATTCATGGACGGTTTCTCAGGATACAATCAGATTAAGATGGCAGAGTCAGATCAGGAGAAAACCTCATTCACAACATCCTGGGGAACCTACTGTTACAAGGTAATGCCCTTCGGATTAAAGAATGCAGGAGCAACCTATCAAAGAGCCATGACCACTCTTTTTCATGACATGATTCATAAAGAACTCGAAGTCTATGTGGATGACATGATCGCCAAGTCACTTGATGCAGAAACTCATTTGAGAGATCTAAGAAAGCTTTTCGACAGGCTCCGCAAGTACCAACTACGCCTCAATCCTGCTAAGTGTGTATTTGGCGTCACATCCGGCAAACTACTCGGTTTCATTGTCAATCAGAAAGGAATCGAAGTAGACCCTGCGAAAAAAAAGGCCATCATCGACATGCCAGCTCCCAAAACACAGAAGGAAATCAGAGGTTTCCTAGGGAGACTGAACTACATAGGGGGATTTATCTCTCAACTGACTGCCACATGTGAACCATTATTCAAGCTGCTGAAGAAGAATGCTCCCACCGAATGGACAGATGAATGTCAGCAGGCCTTCGACAAGATCAAAGAATACCTGTTGAATCCACCAGTATTGGTCCCCCCAACTCCTGGGAGGCCCCTTCTCATGTACCTAACTGTCCTAGAGTCATCAATGGGCTGTGTCCTCGGGCAACATGATGAGTCAGGCAGGAAAGAAAGAGCCATCTACTACCTCAGCAAGAAATTAACAGACTATGAAACTCGGTACAGCTCACTGGAAAAGACCTGCTGCGCTCTAGCTTGGTCAGCACACCGCTTGCGGCATTACATGTTAAACTTCACCACCATGCTTATTGCAAGGATGGATCCTCTGAAGTCAATTTTCGAGAAGCCTTCGCTAACAGGAAGAATAGCTCGTTGGCAGATGCTTTTAGCAGAATTCTACATTCTCTATGTGACTCATAAGTAAAAAAGGGAAGGTAATTGCAGATCAGTTGGCAGAGAACCCGGTCCCGGATGTTGAGTCCATGCAAACCTACTTTCCAGACGAAGCAGTTTTGTTCGCCTCTGAAGAAGAATCAGAGGAATACCCAGACTGGAGGCTGTTTTTCGATGGGGCAGCTAATGTCCACGGTAAGGGGATTGGGGCAGTCTTAGTGTCTCCTCAGGGGACCCATATTCCCATTTCTGTTAAACTAAAATTCCCATGCACCAACAACATCGACGAGTACGAAGCCTGTATCCTCGGCCTGCAAGCAGCTCTGGATCTGAGAATAAGGGATATCGAAGTTTATGGAGATTCCACTCTCATCATCTGTCAAACGGGTGGGAGATTGGAAGACCAAAGATCCCAAGCTCATCCCGTATCATCGCTATCTGGAGGAAGTCATAGTGCGCTTCCGGAAGATCACGTTCAGTTACATGCCCAGAACCAAGAATCAGTTCGCTGATGCTTTGGCAACTCTAGCCTCAATGATCAAAATCCCAGAAGGCAGGGACATCCACCCAGTTGAAATTGAGACAAGGGATAGGCCAGCCTACTGCCTGTTCCTAGAAGAAGAATTCTGCATGATGGCAGAAGATGAGCCAGATCAAAAGCCCTGGTATCATGACATCAAGACCTTCATCAGAGAAAGAAAATCCTCAGAATGGGATACTACTGGTCCACTATGGAACATGACTGTATCAAGTATGTTCGAGCCTGCCGGCAGTGTCAGATCTACGCAGATAAGGAAAAGGTTTTTTTTCCTCTGAATAACATGACAACGCCTTGGCCGTTCTCAATGTGGGGAATCGATGTCATCGGAAATATGACTCCAAAAGCTTCCAACGGACACCGCTTCATCCTAGTGGCAATCGACTACTTCACAAAATGGGTTGAAGCCGCGTCTTATGCAAATGTCACCAAGAAGGTAGTGCACAGATTCATTCAAAAGAACATCATAGCCAGGTACGGCCGTCCTAATGACATCATCACTGACAATGCCACCAATCTGAACAATGACATGATGAGAGAACTCCGCAAAAGGTTCAAAGTCAATCATCACAACTCAGTATCCTATCGCCCTCAGATGAATGGGGCAGTTGAAGCAGCAAATAAGAACATCAAGAGGATAATCGAGAAAATGACTACCAAATACCATGATTGGCACGAGATGCTGCCCTATGCGCTTCTCGCATACCGCACGTCAATCCGAACCTCCACAGGGGCCACTCCTTATGCTCTACTTCTCAAAGATGAGCTAACGGTAACCAAGGCCGCTATTCCTGCCTTTAGGAAGGAATGGGAGAAGGCCTATCTCTTATAGCAGAAAGAGGAAGGTAGTTAATGATTCGTCTTTGGGAGTTAAATGGAAGGATCTTGAACCTAATTCTGTGGAGCTAAACCCTAAATCGGTAGATGACCCTAGATCTGCAGATATGGCTTCGCCACATTTGAATGCCGTGAAGAAGGGATTGTTTTGCGGAGGGGATAGCATTGGCGTTGGTTTGATGAATGGGGCTGAGACAGAACAGGTCTTGCGATCTAGTTTGGCTGATACAAACAAGGGTATAAGAGTTGGAATTATAGATCCAAATTTTGATTTTCCTCCTCTGAACTACAATGGGAATTCTTCTGGTTTGGGAGGTATGGATAAGGATAAATATGGAGAAGCATCGGACATGGAGATAATTTCAGATTGGAGGTCTCTTTTCGAGAACACTAAATCTTCGAGCTTCAATCTCCAGTATATGGAGCCTTGCTATGAGGATGGAGTTATAGTGGTTGAACCTCCTCCGGAAGTGGCTGAGGAAGGTGCACAGATGTGGATGGGTTGTTTGGTTGCTCAGTTCATAGACAAAACACCTCCTTATGCCCAGTTTCGTAGTATTGTGGATAGATTATGGGGTAAGAAAGGATCCATTGATATCTTTGCATTGAATAAAGGGGGGTATATCCTGAAATTGGAAGATGATGATACAAGAGATTGGGTTCTTGAATCTGGTCCATGGCACATTAATGGTTATCCTTTGATTTGGAAGAAATGGGAGAAGGGAATTGATGAGGTTTGATCTGAAGAAGATGCCTATTTGGATCAAGCTATTCAATATTCCACCTGAATATTGGACTGAAAAAGGCATTAGTTGGGTAGCTAGTGCAGTAGGGGTTCCATTGTATGTTGATTCTGCCACTGAGAAAAGGAATAGAATGGTTTATGCCAAAGTCTGTGTTGAGATTGTTTAAGAATTCCTCAAGGGTTTATTCTTAGAATGGGGAAAGGATCTGATGTTGAAATTTCTGTTGAATATGGTTGGAAACCTCAGACATGTGCACATTGCCAAGTGTTTGGGCACTCCACTAGTAGTTGTAAGAAGGGGCAGACAAAGGTTTGGGTTCCCAAAAACAATAAGGTGGAGGATAAGGATCAGTCCACTAAGGAAGAAGCAGAGAACTCTGATACTGTAGTTTGCAAGATAAAAGAGAATAATTTGGCTGAGAACAGTAAGATGGGACACAGTCTTTCTACTTCAGGTGTTGCTGAATTGCCTGGTGAAAAAGAAAGGATTAGTACTGATAGTCAAAGGATGGATCAGAGCTCCATTCAAGCCAACAGATTCCAAGTTTTAGCAGAGAACGATGATCAAGATGAGGATCCTTCTTTGACTATTGTTAATGGTAAATCCTTAAATATTTAACCTGATATTGATAAAGGAGGTAAGCCTATTCTGGTATTGAAGAAAAAGGGTAGTAACAAAATACGTAATAAGATGATCAAGAAAGGTGTTGGTAAATCCTCTAAGAAGGGAAACTGAACGGTGGGGTCTTCGACTGGGGTGAAGTCGTAACAAGGTAGCCGTAGGGGAACCTGTGGCTGGATTGAATCCTTCGCGTATTAGGAACCAGCCCGGTGTTTAGCTATGTATAGGACTTTTCTTGGGATGACTGATTGACTGTAATGGGAATGAGTAGCCCCTTACCCTAAACAAGCGAGCACAATAGAGCTTACAGTTGTCGTCTATCTTCGCTCGATCACCGAACCGTCAGTCTTAACTCCTTGAATCAGTCAGCAAATTCGTAAGTCCATCAATCTGTAGTGGAATAGTATCACCAGCCCGTAGAAGAGTCCAGTAGTGGGTGAGTAGAGTCTGTGCTTTGGTGGGCACCGGACAGCAAGAAGCTTCTCGGCCGCCCTATCGCACACGAGATGAGAGTATACAGTACGCGTAACTAACTGGTATCGGCAATAGTGAAATGAGCGGGGTCAGGCTCAACCAACGACACCTGGTCTGGATCAGAGCAGCAGTGTTGACCTTATTACTTACCTTTTTTTTTTTCCTATGTCCTTTTTCTTGCTATCCTCGAAAAGCTTCTCCCCCTTTTCCTTCCCAACCTCCTACTTTCCGGAGCAGAACAATTTCCTGCTATCCTATCAACCGATAAGTCAGTAATAGTCGGAGCTTTGGGCACCGGGCACACAAGCAAGAAGTAGCTCCGTCAACACAGCTCTAGGCGCACGCAATCAGTTCAGGAAGAGCACAACTCTAACTAGCGAAGCGAGGCGATCAGCTCAATTGAAAGAGAGGGCGCGGTGGGCATACAATTCTTCGATTGAATTTCTTGCCTGCCTCTCCGCTTCTGTCAGCATAGAGGAAGGTTTTCACTCCCGTTGAGAAAGAAGAAATGCCCTAGCTCAGCTTCCTAGCATGACACATCGGCTACGCCATCAGAGACTGGAATGATCCTCCACTTGCTAGTCAGGAAATATCACCGCTCCGTGGGCTTCTTTCGCTGCTCTCTTAAGCTATCGCTCGCTTTACGAGTGCAACCAACAAGAAACTCTTAATTAAGAGACTATGCTGGTATCTATCTAAGAGTCAATATCTGTGAGAAGCTTCCTTCTCATACACATCCGAAGCAACGTTTGATCATCAGCATTAGAGAGTTTTGCCGGTCCTTGAAAGAGCGTCATTAGTCTAGCTCGTCATGACTCGATCATGGCCTTAGGCGGAATTGGTCCTGGCCGGAAGAACGAAAGATACCGGCAAGCACAGAGCAGTCGTCCAAAGGGGTTCCGTAGAGTAGTCTAACCCCGGGTCAATCCTTGGAGCTTTCTCCATGTCCGACAGAGAAAACTTGGTGCGAATCGGGGTGATGTAATCCACTGCTCGTCTAACTAATGTACTTATGTAGTTCCACGCAAATATGGCTGCCCGGAGAATCCGTCGTTGCTAAGGAAGAGAGTCGAGCCATAACGGATTGATGTGGCGTAGCGGCGACTGGAATCGATCTGAATGAAGCTTCAAGCGTAGTTCCGGGGCTTCTCCTATACCCCTCCTATATGGAGGAAGATTAGGTGGGGAAGGTCATAGTGAAAGCAGCAAGCTGGAAAGTCGCCGTTGATCTAGTTGCTTCTACTTTCATCGAGATTGCCCTGGTGTTCGTAACACCTCTCTTTGCCGAATCGACTGTTCACTCTGTTCCCATGAAACCATGAACAGAGAATTGCTGTTCTTTCATCCGTTGAGTTTGGTTCTATCGTAACTACACTAAATAAGTAGTTGATCCATCCCGTTAAAAGATGTTGAGTAAGGGCACTTGCTGTTGCCGCTCTTAGAGTAAGCGCTGCAAAGTGAGTAGGAAGAGGGCCGGATTCTTCTTTCTTTACTTGATAGGTCTTAAGGAAGCGATTGACTCCGAGGATCCAAAAATGCTTTACTTTAGGAGGTCCTACCCCGAACTCCCATTCCAGTACTTTCACCGCCTCAAGGCTAGATAAAAACCTGCTTAATGTGCCTGATGTTTTCACAATAATAGCGTAGTCAAGTAGCCCAGAAAGGGAATCTACTTCTTAAGGATGCCGAGAAGAAGCTCTTGTCTCTTGCTTGTTCGGTTTGCTCTTTTGCTCTTATGATGCTTTGAACTCTGCTTTTGCTGGTACTCTTTCCGTTGCAGGAAAAAGCGTAATAGCCATAGAGTAGTCAATACCCTTTAGTTTCAGAACGGGAAATGCATTTAGGTGCGAAGCGATCCCAGCCCAAGTAATAGAGTGGCCAAGCCAAGTATAAGCACTTCACCCGAGAGCAAGGTGCGCAGCGGGGGGAGATTCGAGTTTACAGGAAAGATCAGAGTCGGATTACCGGATCTCCTCTGCTGAACAAGTAGCTGGAGCAGGAATGAATGTAGCATCTTTACTTTATAGAATCCTAATCTATCCACAACAACCAAGATGCTTCAAGACTCCCCCACTTTTTGCAATCCCACAATGAAATACAAAGAAACACTTTACCACGGTCGCTCCGGGATTGGTAGAGGCTCGATTATACCTGCCAGCGAGATTGGCTTCAACCTTCCCTTTCTCTGGTTCCTAGCCCCAGGCTTCCTTCTAGGGTTCTAGAGATAATTCCTATTGATTGAGTGAGTTGCCTACCCACTTCACTACCTTTCTCCTCCTCTCTTGATGAACTCTCGGCTGAAAAAAAGCAAGAGCCATCACAGCTGAGACCATAGATGATTCTATGCCATCCTCATTCCCTTCCTTGCTGGCTTTGCCTTCCCGATGTGGATTCGAAACCTGGACTGACCCAGGAAGTCAATACATGCTTTTGGGACATTCACTATCTCACTTCCGGTAAGACAGAGAGAGGGTCCTTCTAGAACAGGGAAGCCGCTCCCTCTCGCTTTGAAAGAGCTCCTCCCGGATTCTAGGAATAGATCACTTGCTTGCATAGTCCCTCCAAGTGGTTGAAAGCTATCAATCTGGCTTCTGCGAAGAGAATGATGTCGTTAGCAAAAAAGCAATGAAAAAAGCTCTGGGTGACCCTTGAGTGAATTAGGAGTTTCGGGTTCTTTCTACGCTGGCGAACATCTCATGCATCTTTAGAACCATGGAACTACCATCTAATAGGGGCTTACCGTGATGTGATCTCTGTCTAGAGAATTAGGTAACGAAGGAGATGATCGGTCATATCAAGGACGCGAAATTGCCGAGTCAGGCATGGGCAATCTTGTGAAATCGCCTGATTTGAGTCTTGATGTCCATCCGGACCCCATCCCCCACAGTGGATTTTTTTCCCTTTATAGCTTGTGATTGAGTTTGGCATTTGATTAATGAAGTGATTGGGCATTTCACTAGCACCTTCACCCAAGAGACCCCCGCCGGGGATGATTTCACCGAGGATTCCGGCCTCCTTGAATTGCTCAGGAACGGCTACGAAATCGCACACTCGAGTCTTCAGTCCTATGGCATCAGCTTGGTGAGTCTCCCTTTTGATACTCACCCGCCTAGAATAGAATGACATTTCAACAACTAACGGAAGAGGGAATGCACCTTTACCATAGGGCAATGGAAATAGACCAGGAAAGCCATTCACTCGCTTAGACTAAAATACGACATTGACTACTCGACGGACTGCACGGATTACGTACTGCCGGCCTACGTGCTGCTAGACAAACTCTAAGTAGGGGCCAGACGGAACAAGCCTTTTAGAACCTAGTACTGCAGCTGGATTGAAAAGCAGGAAAGCGGACTTCGACGGCTCGATCCAAAACATCCAGATAGAAATTAAATAGGACGTCGGAAATGAAAACTACCGGCGGGATCCCTGTTTGAACCGACCAATTCTTTCCAGTTTTCTCTATGATAGGCGCCCCCAGGAAGGAAGATATCAGGCGCAAAATGGCGGGATCCTTTACCACAGATTCACAAAGCTTACATAAAAGACGATTCCTGTAAAGGCGGGCCTTCGAAGCAGATAGGTCAAAAAGCAAGAGCAATTCTACGTTTCCCCAGCTAAGTTATTTACTACAGAAGTCCTTTGTACTCCTCTTTGACGCCGTCATCGCCATCGTCATTGCCGTCACGATGTGCACCTGACTCGACGCTGCCATCTTCTACCCCACCAACTGCTGCTTCGCCAGGTCAGAGTTCTTCCCAACCTTTGCCTCCGATGCTAGCTCTCGACTTGGAAAGGATGCCACTGTCTTTGCCATAGGTGGTTATGGAACCACTCGGTCAACTGAAACTCCTGCCCGTGCCTCTGCCATTGGCTTTGCTGCATGCTCCGTTACTGGCTCTCTAAATGAAATTAGCCGTGCTGCGGGGTCTACTCAATCTGGGTCTGTCCCTAGTGGTGCTTAAACAAGTGCTGCTGCGGGAACCCGGTCAACCGCTACAAGTCCTGAGTCAAAAAGGTAAGCTCGGTTTCAATACCCTTCCTGTGTGCTTTGTTCCTTCCCAACCCACCCCTTACTACACCACCCTAGCCCTTATTTGATGCATGCAAAAAAAAGAAGGCCCTTGGCCCTATGGGAAGGAGCGAGGAGGCTAGCTGGGCGCACCAAACAATGCGAGTCAGAGCGGCAGATAGGTTGGTCGAGAATCCGAATGAGAGCCCGGAGGATGTGACAACAAAGACCTTAGCCTATTTAGTAGCATAAGCTAAAGCGAAGGCACAGAAAGAAATAAAGGGCTGAGGGAATGGCTCGGAATCCAGAGCGAAGGAAAAGCGTTAAGAGACCTTTTCTCCTAGGGTTAAGGTAGAAGTAGTTGGAAGGTAGGATAACTTCCTCTTTCTAGTGCCTCGGCCACTACACTGTAAGTGTGTTGAATCAAGAGCAAGGAAGAACTCGCAACAAGCAAGAGTAAGACTTTGAGGACAGATCCCCAATTCCTCGTTTGAGTGTCCCTGAGTCTAGAATTTATCTTTGTTCTCCTGCAAGATAGTTAAAGGTCAGTATCTCACTTGATTCCCCTCCCTAATGTTGAAGTGCTCCCTTTTTCTCTGTTTTATTGTAATAAATCGTAATTATCTCTTTATTTATTCCTTATTTGTTGTTTGTTGCCTGCTAGGAGGCCAATCGTTATGTCATTTTTTTATTTTATAATCTTTTTTCTTCTGTATCGAAGGACCGCATCTTTATGTGTTGCGAGCGTATCGCTTTTGTGTAAGCAATGTGGGATCCCCGCCTTTCCTTCTCTTTTATTGTAATAAATATTGCTTCTCATCTCGCTTCCCCTCTTTGTTTCTTTCCTCCTAATAGGCCAATCGTTACCGCTCGTTCTGTAGTTTAATATCTTCCTTTCCTGATTGTTGAGCGAAGGATCCCATCCAAATGGGTTCCAAGCATTCCCGTACTTTCTGTAGTCTAGAATAGATTATCCAACATTCTTGGACGTTATTCCGATGGTGTATACAATAATCACTACTGTTTGTGCATTTGTGGAAATGCCCTCCTAGTTTCTCGCCCTAGCAGTAACTGTAATGCATATTATTAGTAAACTGTAAAAGCGGGTACCTGCGGGTCTATTGTTGTGCTGAGCAAGGTGGAGCTCTATTTGCTTAACTCGCTCCCGCTCGCTTGTCTACGAGCTACCCCGTCCCTTCCTATTTGCTTAATCGAGATTCCTCCGATCCTTCTGTATCCCATATCTATTTAGCCTATCGAGCTGAATTGCTAATTTCTGCTCTTGTCTGGTTTCCTAAAGGTAAATTGGCACTACCCGATGGGCCGGGTACCGCCTCTTGTCCATCTTTCCCTGTTCTTTTTCCTAACTATGAATTAGCAATGGATCTGAGACTTCCGCACTGCTTGCCTAGCCTAGCTCAGTCGAGTTTGACCTCCGCTCTCCTAAAAGGTAAGGAATCTTTTCCGTCTTATCATCTTTACGTTTACGGGAATCCAGATCTTCGTCAAGCTTTCGCAAACCTATCCTTCATCGAGTCCATTCGCTTTCCTATCTTTTGAGAGTACCTATTCTATTCTTCCTTTTCCCCTAATCTAGTAATAAGGCATTCTTTCCTAAAGTTAGCATACCTCTCCGGTTATCCCTTTCTGTCTGCTCTCCGCCTCCTTTCGATAATCTTGCTTGGTCCTTTCTTTTACACCTTGTGGAAAGTGGAGTGCATAAGCCCTTTTAGAGTTAGAGATAGGCTTTTACTGCTCTCAAAGCGTATCGAAGACCTAGCGGTTGAGGTTGAAAGAGTAGGTGGTGCTGCGTCTTTATGCTTCTTTCTTTTGCTGCTGATCTCCCCGGAATCTCCAGAGCCCTTCTCTTGTAATCTTCCATCTTATTCCTCGTCGTCTCAACCTCGTAACTCAGAGAAAGACGGAAGCCCGACGGAACGGAATTCATTCCAGAACAGGGCAAAGCTATCCTCTCCTCAATCAATTTGTTGACTCCGCGAAGCTCTTGTGCGACGAAGAAGTCTTTGAATCAATTCGTTCTGTCCTCCACAACAACATAGGCAATGTCGGGTCCCGAATCCGCTCCTGTAAGCAAACAAATGAAACTATTGCGAAAGTACGTCCCCGTGTAAAGCATTAAAATAAGTTGATTGAAAAACGAAATCACTAACTGCTTTGTCTTCCCTTCCCATGGAAAATGAATCCTATCAAAGGCTTGTTTGCTAACACTAGCCCTATCTGCAGATTGGCCTGTTTAGCTTGTTTACTTATATAGTTATCTTCCTTCCCAATCAACCAATCAAGGAACAACTACGGAACCAGGACACAGGCTTTGTGAGACTTCCTTAGTGAGCTTTCAGGCAACAAAGGAGAGTTCAGAACACCCTTACATTAAGAGTTAGGATTATACTGTTTGCGAAGACAGGCTTGCTTCCCTGTTTCGGGGATAGAGACCGGGTTCAGAGTTAAGATTGAACCTTAAAAGAGGAGGGAATTAATCCATTCAAGCGCAGGAAAGAATTCCTATGTAGGGCATCTCTTCTCTATCCAACTGCCATTTGTATTTGTACGGTTAAACTCTACGCTATAGCCTTTCTCTCTCACCACCCTATCTGTTTGGTTATTCCCACGCCCAGCCGTACTCTAATGCCCTAAATGGTAGGGGTTTTACCTAAAGCTTATCGGCAAATGCCCCTATATTGGGGTTGCCACTCAATAGCAGCTTCTCTTTAACCCTATGCTGGTAGGTTTCTCTATGTCTCTTGCCACTTACCGTCTTTATTGGGGTTCTCTCTAAGCTTCGGAACTAATGCCCCTATCCTCCCAAACTAGTACTCATCAATAAATCTTATCCCTATATCTGTTGGTTGAACGGAATGCCATGCCCTAGTTGTTTGGTACGGTTTATCCCATAGCGCTTCTAACAGCCCTAGATCTGGGGCTAAACCAAGTCCTTTTCTCTTCCCTGGTTGGTCTGAATAGCCTTTCTTAACTGCCCTAGGTGTATCGTTTCACTAATGCCGCTGGGGCTTATATCTTACCCCGTATTGGTAGGTTATTCCCTAAGTCTATCTCTTACGCTACCAGTTCTTTCAGGAAACCCTATGCTGTATGGTTATTCTATACCGCTTCTCTTGCCATGCCCTAGTATTTTGGCTTAACCTTACCGCGTTTCTTCATTGCCCTAGTTGTTCGGCTAGTACTGTACGATGTGAACTCTGAGCCTCTCTGTCTTATCTCCCACCCAGCTTACCTACCACTAACACCTCGCTAGCTAGTAGCTTCTATGCCAGTGCCAGGATCAGAAGCAAAGGTGGCTAGCACAAAGAGCGAAGGCGGAGGCACCAGCATAGGCAGCAGTACTATAGGGGTAGCCTATATTGTTCTCCAGATCCTAAGGAGTTAGCAGCTGTGAGTGTCAGTAGCTTAAGAAGCAGCAGAGGAGGTAGTAGCAGCGGGAGCAAGGGCAGAGACAGAGTAAGGCAAGCCAAAACCTGACCTTACCTGAAGACCTGACCTTTTGATTTGAAAGTGATATAACGGCAATGTTCAGGATGGAATTTCTAAGTGAACCCGGAGCTCCCGGCGAGAAACTACATGGGTATATAAGGGTATATTCCTGTAGGTAGACTGCTTCCTTGCCGAATATAGCGATTGTGATAAGCGGGGAGGCACGTTGGGAAGGCACGATTGATTCTTTCCGGCCTGCTAAGGAAGGAAGGCAAGTTCTCCAGCTAATGAGGGTAGCTAGGCCAGAGAAAAATGATGGTAGTCAGCTAGAGATCCAAGTACGCCGGCAAGCAAGGTAGCCAAAAAAGCCATCCTCTTAACTCTCAATGCATAGCGGCACAGTGAGTGCCCCATTGATACCAAAATACTCCAACACCACCGCACGCTGTCCCCTTTTTTAGGTTCAGCTTCGACAACGTATCCTTCCGCCTGCAACAGGATCAACTGACCAATAACCTGATCAGTAGAATAACACTTACTTCGATAATTGAACAGGATCAAAAGGAAAGAAAATAGTCAATAGTAATAGGAGCCATAAGCAATTCGAAGAACCAACAGCCTAATACCCATTGAATGAACGCCCATTAGCTCTACCATTCAAGAAAGCAGTTATATCTCCCTATCTACCACCACTTCAAAAGTTCATTCACCCACTTCCTTTACCCACCTACCCCCCTTCATGACTTTCTCTCTTTCCTCTCATACATAAGAGCAATCGTAGGAGCAACCCGCCTGTGCTTTCTAGACCTTTCACTCCCAATACTGGGTGGCAAGCACTGCTATTGGTGTTTCAGAATAGGCGGTTCTTTCAATCAACCGAAAAAGTGAAATCAATAAACCCCGGTCGGATGGAGGCATAGCTCATGCACTCTTTGTTATACAAATGGTTGGGGGTCTCATTCATCTCATTTTATATGCTCGGAAGCTATTACTTTACTAATACATACAATACATGGGGACCAATACCTCGAACTTAACCTGGTGGAATTACCCAACCTCTATGCTTAGAATGAATAGTTTGTAACCTGAGCAGTTGGTAAGAAGTACGGTTCTCTAACATCAGCAAATGCAAGTGGAGGTGTGTAGCCATCAATTACTCGTATCGCGTTAGCAGAGTTAGCTCGATCTGATGGTTGAGTTTTTGAAACCACTGCTTTATCTTCACTAGCTATAGATAGTTGAATCCGTGTTGCGTGGTGGGGAAAATGACCTCGATGCAGAGGGGCCCTATTGAATCAACGACTATAGCCGGGGACGGTCCCAAGAAGCAGTTTTGTCACCACCATACCTATTTGAGTCAATAGATTCAGCGAATCTCATAGTTGGATGAGCTTGGCCAGATTTTCTAGTTTCGTTCTAAGCTACGGCATAAAAAAGAGGATGTTTAGGGGGAAAATCCAGTAGAAATAGTGGGATTGGGGTACTTAATTCCAAGGGTTGGCGGCTAATCAACTGGTTATTCAGGCTATGCCCACCCCCAAAATGCGTATCAATTTGTTGGTCCAACACCAGAATCTACGTTAGTTCCCCTGCCCCTTATAACTCTAATGCGAATGCCAGCTGATCTACGACCACCCTTGCTTGTTTGGCGCAATCCCTTAATATCTTTCTTTGTGAAAGAGATCCCCCTTCCCTTTCCAGAGATTGGCTTTGAAGTGAAAGAGTGGATTTCCCTTGTTTTGGAAAGGAAGTGGAAGCAGGAGTGGAGCTAGCATCGGAGGCGAAGGCAGGATATTTAGTTATATATGATGCAGTTCTGGTTCGTCCAGTTCCGGATCCATCTGACTAAGTTCCAGCGGGTGCAGATTCACCAGCAGCATTCTCGTAAGCATTCGAGTTAGCGCCCCGCCTATTAGTTTAGACCTTTCATTCCTAGGTTGAACTGGATAAAGCAGACATGCTCTTTCTGTTAGGTCCTTTTTGGTGAGGTCCCCTTAATGTCCACGGCTACGGGCCCAGCTAACTAAGGAAGGGGCTCCGCATAAAGAGTTGGGTCCAGCATAAATAGAGAAATAGGCGTTTCGACGTTGCCTTTTGAATCCTTCAGCCGTGCCCGTTCGTGTGAAGCACGTTTCTTTGTCAGTGTTTATCATCCCATCGGAAGGGACCTAAGCTTCTGTGTGCGGTCGTGTGTTCTTGGCCGACAGCGGAATGTTTATTTAGTTGTTATTCGAACTTTTGTTACCATCGTTCTGATGCGTCGTACCCTGTGGGTGTTAGGAAGTCAGTCTTTATGACGTTTTTATGCTTGAAGCCATTGTTTGCCGCATCCAGGTGTAATCCTATCTGTTTGTCCTTGTGTGCTCCTCTAGGAGTGGTTTGGAATCACTCTATACCGGTTGCTGTTGGTAAACGGGTCTAGTTCCATGGGAGTGGACCACTGTTTGCCAGCTCCCGGATGCAAGGTTCGTTGTTTAAGAAATAGGGTAATAGAAATAGGCATGTAAGTGGAGTGGTTGCTAGGACCAGCAACACAGACAGAGGCGGGTGACCGAGCCCACTTTAGAGCTTTTTGAAATGCCAGTTCCTTCCAAGGGGGTGGGGTTGGGGATAAGTAAGCCGTCGTTTACTAAGTTGTTTATCCACCAGTCGAAGAAGCAATTGATCGAGTCTCACTAGCAGCATTCAATTCAATCGACTAAGGCATTGATTGACCCAGTCGCATATCCACCGGCAGGTGAAGCGCTTAATTAGCGAATCAAAAGCAGAGGTGTTAGTAGCAAAAGAAGATCCGGTTCTAGGACCACTACTTTCCCTAGTTCCTGTTATTTACCTTGAACCAATTGATTAGATTGATTTGGTTGACTGAGATTTTGATGCGAAGCGGGAGCATATACAGTTGAGCTTGAACCGGTCGAAGAAAGGGTGCAAATCGATATCGAGATCCACCGGAGAGCCGATGTAAGTAGCCCTCCAGTTCGCAAGTAAGATACG